CTTGTACTAAAAAACAAGTAAGAGTAATTCCTCCTAGACAATAAAATATGTTGACATGCGGAGGAACATATTTACTAGTTATATCATCTGCAATCGCCTGAATTTCAAGACGTTCTTCGAACCAATCATAAACTTTATTGAGATAGGTAAACCAAGGTTACTCCCCTCCAAGAACTGTATATGAGAATTTCATCTCGTACAGCTCAAACAAAAAAAGACCCCAATCCTGATTGAAATGGATATGAAATATAAAGTTTTAAACTTTTCTCTCATTCAATATTATTTAAAGATATGAAAGAGTCAAAACGCGAAAGCTCTTCTTTGTGATTAAATGCCAAAAAATCAAGTCAGCTCGTTCGTCTTTATGTTGTGTTGATCGTTACAGGCCTCTTGAATCTTCTAGATTACCTATCTTTTTTGTCTTTTTTTTATTTGTATGGAATGGTAATGCGGATTTTTTCTTGTTTTCTTTATTATTGATAGGAATTCTCTTGTTAAGACCCTACTTAACTAATCAATTGAAACCTCAGATTCATACGAGAACCACGAAAATTCAATGAAACCTTCAAAGTCCAAAGTTCACTGAGTGAGAACCATTGGATCATCACTTATTCAATCAAAAAATAGCTAGAATGACTAAAAACATAAAATACAAAGAAGCGCTTGTCCTTTGACCCAAATAAGAGTTTATTAAAAGTAGAAAATATTTTGATTTATTAAAGTTTATAAGATAGAACGGAAAGAAGTCCGGCTACGAGGTCTGAGTATTAAGTATGAATCATAGTTCGAATGCTTTGTGATCTATTTGATCTATTTCGTGCTCCAGATACTCGAATGAATATCCGACGAAGTAAAACCATCTTGATAAAGATGACAGACCCCACTCTCTGTACTATCCCATAGGGTCAATTCTAACAAGTCACACACTCATATTCCGGAAATATACAATGCAGAAAAAAATTTCGCGGTCGAACTACCAAAGGAGAATAGGCTAAAATTTTTAGACCTACATAATTTACTTTTTTATATCGAACTAAAAGTTAGGACTTCAAGATTCTTCTCAGTCTAATTCACTGAAATTCCATCCAGTAGAACAGAAGAATTATAAATCTCCAAAATAATAGATAGGAATACCGCAAATAGAGCCATTGCAACACCCATCAAAGGGGTCGTTCCCCAGCCAGGAGCTACTTTACCATATTCGGAATTCAATGGTTTCAATAACTTCCCTACAGTAGTGCTTCTTGGACCTGATCTAGAACTATCTTCAACAGTTTGTGTAGCCATAAATCTTATTTTGTATTCATTATGATCTGTTGACTTTGTATACCATTCCGTTGTAAATAAACGATCTTCTCGTAGATCCATTGTGGTCTTTCAATTCTATAATAATGGAAACAGCAACCCTAGTCGCCATCTTTATATCTGGGTTACTTGTAAGTTTTACTGGGTATGCTCTATATACTGCCTTTGGGCAACCCTCTCAACAACTAAGAGATCCATTCGAGGAACACGGGGACTAGTTGACGTAATCAGCCTCCAAATATTTGGAGGCTGATTACGTCAATGAAGATAATGAAAAATTATTTCATTTTTTAGTTGAAATTGTAGGTGGTTCCCGAAAAAAAATAGCGAAAAAAATTATCCCTAAAGTCGATACTAAGAGAAATGTATAAACCAATGCTTCCATAAATTTGATTGTGGTTTACAATTATAGCTTTCATACCTGTTTTGTTTACTTGGGAGTATCCCTACGGATAAAGAAAGAGTCAAAGAAACGGCAGCGATTTAAATCAAAATTTCTACAGTACCCTACCTAATTAAATAAAAAAGCAAAAAGAAACTATAAGAAAAAAGCAATGTTGCATCAGACTGTTTGTCTTTTTGTAGTTGGATCTCCAAGTTTTTGGAATGCCCCAAATTCTACTTGAGCATCCAAATCTGGATCAATACCAGCAAAAACATCTCTGAAAAGGGTTCTAGAACCATGCCAAATGTGTCCAAAGAAGAAAAGTAGAGCAAACGAAGCATGCCCAAAAGTAAACCAACCTCTTGGACTGCTACGAAAAACACCATCGGATTTCAAAGTAGCACGATCTAATTCAAAAATCTCACCCAATTGAGCCCGTCTAGCATATTTTTTCACAGTTGCGGGATCACTATAACTAACTCCATTGAGTTCACCACCATAAAACTCAACAGTTACACCTACTTGTTCGACACTATATTTAGACTCTGCCCTTCTAAACGGGACGTCGGCTCTAACAATTCCGTCTCCGTCTACCAAAACAACCGGAAAAGTTTCAAAAAAAGTAGGCATACGGCGTACAAAAAGCTCACGCCCTTCTTTATTTCTAAAGACGGGGTGTCCTAGCCATCCAACAGCTATTCCATCCCCATTGTCCATTGAACCCGCTCGGAATAATCCCCCCTTTGCTGGATTATTACCAATATAATCATAAAAAGCTAATTTTTCAGGAATTTTAGCCCAAGCTTCTGA